GGAGAGAGAGGGATTCGAACCCTCGATAGTTCGTTTTTATGAACTATACCGGTTTTCAAGACCGGAGCCATCAACCACTCGGCCATCTCTCCGAAAGATAATTTCTATTTTATTTTTTTTTCGCCAAATGGAACATAGCCCTATGAGTTAATATGATCACTATGTATAGAAAGATATAGGGTGTGACTTTATAGGTCTATCCATCTGTCTATATAACTAAATGAGATACCCGATCCAGCATACCCATTTGTGAAGTAAAAAAGAACATTTAACTTCATATCCGAATAGAATCAAAGTCGTAAAAAAAAGTTGGCAATAAGTCATCTTCAATCAACGGATTGATGAGAAAATCCCTTTATTTATTAAAATTTTGGAGTGGGTAAGAGGATTAAATGGTGTATATTCTTTTGTTAATAGCTTGGAGGATTAAAAACATGACTGTTGCTTTCCAATTGGCTGTTTTTGCATTAATTCTTACTTCATCAATCTTACTGATTAGTGTACCCGTTGTATTTGCGTCTCCTGATGGTTGGTCAAGTAACAAAAATGTTGTATTTTCTGGTACATCTTTATGGATTGGATTAGTCTTCTTGGTGGGTATCCTTAATTCTCTTATATCTTGAATTCATTCGTTGCAGATCCAAAAATGAGATGACCCCTCCCATTCCATGAATTACACATTCAATAATAAGTCCATAAAATGTAAATAAAGAAAACAAAAAAATGAGAGGGGGGGGGGGTCAAACGTCTGGAATTTGAGTGAAATAGGAATAAAATAGTATTCAATATCAATTTAATAAAAAAAAATAGAAATATTAAATATTCATCAATAACTAAATAACAAAACTAATCAAAAATTTGATATCAGATATCAAAATAGCCATAATCTCTTATGGAAATAGAGAATAATATATTCTGGAATATGGAATTCAATATATAATTAAATATCAATATAGAGAATAAATATATTACTAATATATATATTAGTAATAGTATATATATTAGTAATAGAATTGTTAATTGAATTGATTTGGTGTTAGAATTTGATGAAAGGACACTAAACCAAAGAGTGTATCTCGTCTAGCTTTGAACAAATATTATCCATAAATTTCCTATCAAGAAGGACAAAAATGCGGATATAGTCGAATGGTAAAATTTCTCTTTGCCAAGGAGAAGACGCGGGTTCGATTCCCGCTATCCGCCAAAATAGAAATGGATTCAAAAAGATAAAAGATTCGGTATAGTTGACCGTGAAGTATAGTCATTCTTTCCTCGCGTTACAAAAGACAAGTATTAATTAATGACTAGTTAACAGAATCAAACTTACTTTTGTTGAAAAAAATGTTGCGGAGACAGGATTTGAACCCGTGACCTCAAGGTTATGAGCCTTGCGAGCTACCAAGCTGCTCTACCCCGCGATGAAAAGGAAAAGAAAAAAACTTGGACTAAACTCTAATACACAAAGAAGAATTGAATGCGCCCCTATTCCATATCTGTACAAATAGAATAGCCTATTTAGACAGAATGGTAAAGGGGCCTCATCGATCATAGAAAAAAAAATAGAAAAATTACGGGATATTTAAATCCTTACCAGCTTGATCTTGTTGCCCCTGGCAACAAACATGCATGAACCATTTCCCGAAGGATGTGTCCAGATAGTCCAAAGTCTCGATAGTTAGCTCGCGGTCTTCCGGTCGAAAAGCAGCGTCGATGAAGACGTGTAGGTGCACTATTACGCGGTGGGGATTGTAATTTTCCATGAATTTTCCATTTCTCACTTAGCGACGGAATCTGACTTATTTCCTTTTTTGAGGATCGACGAATCAAATGATATTTTTCTTCCAATTTTTGCCTCTTCTTCTCCCTATAAATCAAACTTTTCTTTGCCATAATGCTTCAGTTCCTCTTATTATCAATGATAATAATACAAATCGGATCCTAGATGTAGAAATAAATAGAAGAGTGCATACCTATTTTTTTTAATCAAAAAAAATAGATTATTGCGGATACAATACATAAATAATTAACCGAATTTGCCCGATGTGGAGGCAATCAAGAAAGCCGCATAAGTGAATATATAACCTACAGAAAAGTGAGCTAATCCAACCAATCTTGCTTGCACAATTGAAAGAGCTACTGGTTTATCTTTCCATCGAATCAAATTTGCCAAAGGTGTGCGTTCATGAGCCCATGCTAAAGTTTCAATCAATTCCTGCCAATAACCACGCCAGGAAATTAAGAACATAAATCCAGTAGCCCAAACAAGATGCCCAAATAAGAACATCCACGCCCAGACTGATAAACTATTCATACCAAACGGGTTATATCCATTAATAAGCTGTGAAGAGTTTAACCATAGATAATCTCTTAACCATCCCATCAAATAAGTGGAAGATTCATTAAACTGTGAAACGTTACCTTGCCATAATGTGATATGTTTCCAATGCCAATAAAAAGTAACCCATCCAATAGTATTTAACATCCAGAAAACTGCCAAATA